GACCATTAACTAAAATGTGTCTATGGTTAACTAATTGTCTGGCTCCAGAAATGGTCGAAGCCATACCTAATCGAAAAATTATGTTATCCAAACGCATCTCAAGTAGTTGTAGTAAAACCTGGCCTGTTGACCCTTTGGCTTTTCCAGCAATATGCACATATTTCAGTAATTGTCGCTCTGTCAGACCATAATGAAAACGCAATTTCTGTTTCTCTTCTAAACGAATACGATATTGCGATCTTTTTACAGAGCGTAATTGGGTTTGAAGATCACTTCTAGATCTGGGTCTTTTACTAGTTAGTCCCGGTAAAGCCCCCAGCCGGCGTATTTTTTTGAAACGAGGTCCTCGGTAACGAGACATATAAAGGCTCCTTTTTGATTCACTTTCATTTGACAAAAAAATATAAATTCAGACTGAACTAAAGGATCAGCAAAACAAAACTCAATAAAATAAATTTTATCAATATTCGTATTTTTTGTATATATAGGAAATTCAAGTAAAAACTACATTTTCCAATTTCTTCTGTAGAGATCTAATTGTTCTAGTCAACTTTTTTATTCATAGCTATAGCTGCAAGTTACCATGACATAATAGATTGGTGACCCTACATTTAGAGAAAGTGAGAGTAGAGATTTTCAATCATCGAAAGAAAAAGAGCCGGCTATCGGAATCGAACCGATGACCATCGCATTACAAATGCGATGCTCTAACCTCTGAGCTAAGCAGGCGGATATAAAAGCAATACTATATAGGAATACAGTAAACTTGGGATCTTAGTTATTACCTAGTGATTCTTTTTCTTTTTTTCTTTCATTTATTGATTATTTAAATTTATTCTATATTCTTAGTTATTAGTTATATGTTATATATTTGAAATTCTATTTAGAAAATAGAAAACAAAACTATTTAGATCTAGATAAATTAGATATTGAAATAGAAATTCAATTCCATATATATATGAAAAAAAAAGAATGAATATTGACCGTTCCACTATTTTAAATAGTATTGTAAAAATGAAGAATGAGGAAAGGCATAGATATATCCCACATATATCTATCCATATTGAATTGCGGATACATCAATGATAGAATCATTCGGATTGAAACAAATAGGATTCATCCAATAGAGATGAAATGATAGTAGGGGATGGTCAAAAAAATAAAATAGCAGCATACACTTTTTTGATATAGGAATCATTACCTAATAAATTCCTTAGTGACAAGATCAATGAAAGAGCTGGATAGAATTACAACTGGATTATTTTTCAAAGCAAGGGGGGATATGGCGAAATTGGTAGACGCTACGGACTTGATTGGATTGAGCCTTGGTATGGAAACCTGCTAAGTGTTAACTTCCAAATTCAGAGAAACCCTGGAACTAAAAATGGGCAATCCTGAGCCAAATCTTAAAAAAAAAAAAAAAAAAATTTAAAATGAGAATAAAAAGAGAGATAGGTGCAGAGACTCAATGGAAGCTGTTCTAACGAATGAAGTTGACTACGTTAGATTAGTAGCTAAAATCCTTATATCAAAAGAAAAGATCGAAATGACAGAAGGGATAATCTTATATACCTAATACGTACGTCTAGATACTGACATAGCAAATGATTAATCACATTTCTTTCTTATTTATATCACATCTGACTATTATCTTATCCACTATTAGTATATACTATAATAGTAGAAGTGTATTAGTATGAGTATAGGATAAGGTTATATAGAAACCCCCTATTTCTATTCTATATTGATTAGAATGATAGACTATGAAAATTATTTTATTGTGAATCAATTCTCATTGAAGTTTCAAAAATAATTGAATTCCAATATTCAGTGTATTCAGTGATCAAATTATTCATTCCAGAGTTTGATAGATTTTTTGAAGATTAATCGGACGAGAATAAAGAGAGAGTCCCATTTTACATGTCAATACCAACAACAATGAAATTTAGAGTAAGAGGAAAATCCGTCGAATTTTAAAATCGTGAGGGTTCAAGTCCCTCTATCCCCAATAAAAAGCCCATTTTACTTCCTCACTATGTTCTTTAACAAACAGATCCGAATATAAATTTTCGTACAATTCCAATCCAATTTCATTTGTATAGACACGATACCTGCACAAATGAACATATATGTTCAAGGAATCGAAGAAAGTTTTCTTTTTGAAGATCTAAGAAATTAAGAGGGCTGGGCCCAATTTGTTAAGACTATCTTTTTTAGTTCTTTTCATTGACATAGATACAAGTACTCTGCTAGGACGATGCACGGAAAATAGTCGGGATAGCTCAGTTGGTAGAGCAGAGGACTGAAAATCCTCGTGTCACCAGTTCAAATCTGGTTCCTGACACGTGAATAATGTATTGAATAGATATTCATAACCTCATACAAATGAAATTAATTTAGACGGGTCGGAATAGACATTCTTGACTTTATTTTTCATTTTTTCCTCTCTGTTCATACTTTTATTATTACAAAAGTATGTTCAATTTTTGTATATGTATAT